TTAAAAATAAGCTAAATTAAGCTTTTGGGCTCATACCTCAACTATAAAGGAAATCCTTTTTTTTAAATTAATAAAGTGCCTGATTAAAGGATTATTCTGATAGGATAAATTATGTAATTTTTTACCTTTATTATATTTTATAGAATCAAACTATATCTAATAATATCAAAAATTATTGTGCATCTTACACTAAAATATATATATATATACAAATATAAAGAATTTTTAATTCTACTAAGATTAATTTCTTATTTGATATTTATTTTTACCTAAATTCTAATAAAATATTTTTTATTTTCATTTTATTTTTTAGAACTTTAATTTCAATCTCCTCTAATTCATGATTAGGATGTTGAATTGGATTAGAAATTAATCTTCTTAGATTTATTCCTTTAATCTCTAATTCTAATAATTTACTTAATTCTGAAGCTTCATTAAAATATTTCTTAATTCAAACAATTGCCTCAGTTAATTTTTTATTTTCTATTTTATTAAATTTAATTTTATTTAAAAATTTTGAAATTAATTATTTAATTTCAATTTTAATTAATTCCTCACTTTTTCTAAAAATAGGTTCAGTACCTTTTCATTTTTGATTTCCAAATATTATAGAAGGATTATCATGATTAAATTGTTTTATTCTTATAACATGACAAAAAATTTCCCCCATAATTTTATTATCATATTATATAAATAAAAATTTTTTAATTTTTATTATAATTCTTAATGTAATTATTGGATCTTTAGGGGGAATTAACCAAACATCTTTACGTAAATTAATAGCATTTTCTTCAATTAATAATTTAGGATGAATATTATCAGCTTTAATAATTAGAGAAAATTTATGAATATTATACTTTAGTATATATTCTTTTTTAATTAGTATAATATGTTTTTTATTTTATATTATAAATTTATTTTATATTAATCAAATTTATAATTTTAATATTAATTTTTACATTAAAATTTCAATTTTAATTAATTTTTTTTCTTTAGGGGGATTACCTCCTTTTTTAGGATTTTTCCCTAAATGAATTATTATTAATTTTTTAATAAATAATGAATTATATTTAATTTCATTTATTTTTATTATAATAAGTTTAATTATATTATTTTTTTATACTCGAATTATATATTCTTCTTTATTATTTTTTAACTATAAATTCAAATGATTTAAAATTTTTGTTAAAAATAAATCAATAATTTATATTAATTATTTTAATTTTTTATCTCTTTTAGGAATAATTTTTAGAACTTTATTTTTTTTTTAAAGGTTTTAAGTTAATATAAACTAATAATCTTCAAAATTATTTATAAAGATATTTATTCTTTAAGCCTTAGTATTAACATACTCCTTAAAATTTGCAATTTTATATCATTATTGACTATAAGACAAAAATTATAATAAAAGAGAAATTTCTCGTTAATAAATTTACAATTTATCGCTTATAACTCAGCCATTTTATTTGCGAAAATGATTTTTTTCTACTAATCATAAAGATATTGGAACATTATATTTTATTTTTGGAATTTGAGCAGGAATAGTTGGAACTTCACTAAGATTATTAATTCGAATAGAATTAGGAACATCTGGATCTTTAATTGGTGATGATCAAATTTATAATACTATTGTAACAGCTCATGCTTTTATTATAATTTTTTTTATAGTTATACCTATTATAATTGGAGGATTTGGTAATTGATTAGTACCATTAATACTTGGAGCCCCAGATATAGCTTTTCCACGAATAAATAATATAAGATTTTGACTTTTACCCCCCTCATTATTTTTATTAATTTCTAGAAGAATTGTAGAAAATGGAGCAGGAACAGGATGAACAGTTTATCCCCCACTTTCATCTAATATTGCCCATGGAGGAGCTTCTGTTGATTTAGCTATTTTTTCTTTACATTTAGCTGGTATTTCTTCAATTTTAGGTGCAATTAATTTTATTACAACTATTATTAATATACGTGTCAATAACATATCTTTTGATCAAATACCTTTATTTGTATGATCAGTAGGAATTACAGCCTTATTACTCTTACTTTCATTACCTGTCTTAGCTGGAGCTATTACTATATTATTAACTGATCGTAATTTAAATACATCATTTTTTGACCCAGCAGGTGGAGGAGATCCAATTTTATATCAACATTTATTTTGATTTTTTGGTCATCCAGAAGTTTATATTTTAATTTTACCGGGATTTGGAATTATTTCTCATATTATTTCCCAAGAAAGTGGTAAAAAGGAAACTTTTGGGTCTTTAGGTATAATTTATGCAATAATGGCTATTGGATTATTAGGTTTTATTGTATGAGCTCATCATATATTTACTATTGGAATAGATATTGATACTCGAGCTTATTTTACATCTGCAACTATAATTATTGCTGTTCCTACAGGAATTAAAATTTTTAGTTGATTAGCAACTCTTCATGGAACTCAAATTTCTTTAAATCCACCTATATTATGAAGATTAGGTTTTGTTTTCTTATTTACTGTAGGAGGATTAACCGGGGTAATTTTAGCTAATTCATCCATTGATATTACTCTTCATGATACTTATTATGTAGTAGCTCATTTTCATTATGTTCTTTCTATAGGAGCTGTATTTGCTATTTTTGCAGGATTTATTCATTGATATCCATTATTTACAGGACTATCATTAAATTCTTTTTATTTAAAAATTCAATTTATTTCTATGTTTATTGGAGTAAATTTAACATTTTTTCCCCAACATTTTTTAGGATTAGCAGGAATACCTCGACGTTATTCAGATTATCCTGATAGTTTTATTTCATGAAATATTATCTCATCTTTAGGATCTTATATTTCTTTATTATCTATATTAATAATAATAATAATTATTTGAGAATCAATAATTAATCAACGATTAGTATTATTTTCTTTAAATATATCTTCTTCTATTGAATGATATCAAAATCTACCTCCCGCTGAACATTCATATAATGAACTTCCTATTTTAAGTAACTTCTAATATGGCAGATTATATGTAATGGATTTAAACCCCATTTATAAAGGTATATCCTTTTTTTAGAAATGGCAACATGATCAAATCTTAATTTTCAAAATGGAGCTTCCCCTTTAATAGAACAAATTATTTTTTTTCACGATCATACTTTAATTATTTTAATTATAATTACTATTTTAGTTTCATATATTACTATAACTTTATTTTTTAATAAATTTATTAATCGATTTTTATTAGAAAATCAAATAATTGAATTAATTTGAACTATTTTACCAGCTATTACTTTAATTTTTATTGCTTTACCTTCATTACGTTTATTATATTTATTAGATGAAATTAATAATCCATTAATTACTATTAAATCTATTGGTCATCAATGATATTGAAGTTATGAATATTCAGATTTTAATGATATTGAATTTGATTCTTATATAATTCAATCAAATGAATTAAATAATTTTCGCTTATTAGATGTAGATAATCGAATTATTCTCCCAATAAAAAATCAAATTCGTATTTTAATTACAGCTACAGATGTTATTCATTCATGAACTATTCCATCATTGGGGGTTAAAGTTGATGCTAATCCGGGACGTTTAAATCAAGCAAGATTTTTTCTTAATCGACCAGGAATTTTTTATGGGCAATGTTCAGAAATTTGTGGAGCAAATCATAGTTTTATACCTATTGTAATTGAAAGAATTTCAATTAAAAACTTCATTAATTGAATTAATAATTATTCTTCATTAGATGACTGAAAGCAAGTATTGGTCTCTTAAACCACTTTATAGTAAATTAGCATTTACTTCTAATGAAAGAATTAGTTAAAATATAACTTAAATATGTCAAATTTAAATTATTACTAAAGTAATATTCTTTTATTCCACAAATAATACCAATTAATTGAATTTTTTCCTTTATTTTTTTTATTTCTATTTTTATTATTTTTAATATAATAAATTATTATATTTTTAATTACAATATTAATAAAAATAATTTTTTTAAAAAAAATAATATTAATAATATTTTATGAAAATGATAAATAATTTATTTTCTATTTTTGATCCATCAACTAATTTATTAAATTTATCATTAAATTGATTAAGAACATTAATTGGATTAATATTTATCCCCTATTCATTTTGATTTTTTCCTAATCGTTTATTTTTTTTTTGAAATTTTATTATTATTAAACTTCACAAAGAATTTAAAAACTTATTAGGAAATTCTAATTTAAATAATGGATCAACTTTTATTTTTATTTCATTATTTTCATTTATTTTTTTTAATAATTTTTTAGGATTATTTCCATATATTTTTACCAGAACTAGTCATTTAAATATTTCATTATCTTTATCTTTATCTTTATGATTAAGATTCATAATTTATGGTTGATTAAATAATACTCAACATATATTTATTCATCTTATTCCCCAAGGAACTCCTTCTATTTTAATACCTTTTATAGTTTTAATTGAAACTATTAGAAATATTATTCGACCTGGAACTTTAGCTGTACGATTAACAGCTAATATAATTGCTGGTCATCTTTTATTAACTCTTTTAAGAAGAAGAAGAAATAACTTACCTAATTATTTATTAATTATTTTAATTTTTATTCAAATTTTACTTTTAACTTTAGAATCTGCAGTTGCAATTATTCAAGCTTATGTTATTACTGTTTTAAGAACTCTTTATTCTAGTGAAGTTAACTAATGTCTATAAATTATAATCATCCTTATCATTTAGTCACACAAAGCCCATGACCTTTAACTAGAGCTATTGGAACTATAACTTTAGTTACTGGATTAATTAAATGATTTCATAATTTTAATATAAATTTAATAATACTTGGTTATATTATTATTATTTTATCTATATATCAATGATGACGAGATGTATATCGAGAAAGTACTCTTCAGGGATATCATACTATTTTTGTATCTAAAGGATTACGATGAGGAATAATTTTATTTATTATTTCTGAAGTATTCTTTTTCATCTCATTTTTTTGAGCTTTTTTCCATAGAAGTTTATCTCCTAATATTGAAATTGGATCTACTTGACCTCCTTCTAATATTATTCCATTTAATCCTTTTCAAATTCCTTTATTAAATACTATTATTCTAATTACATCTGGTATAACTGTTACATGAGCTCATCATGCATTAATAGAAAATAATTATACTCAAACTTCTCAAAGTTTATTTATTACTATTATATTAGGTATCTATTTCACAATTCTTCAAGCCTATGAATATATTGAAGCTCCTTTTACTATTGCTGATAGTGTTTATGGATCAACATTTTTTATAGCAACAGGATTTCATGGATTACATGTTATTATTGGAACTACATTTTTATTAGTTTGTTATATTCGACATTTAAATAATCATTTCTCAATAAATCATCATTTTGGATTTGAAGCAGCAGCATGATATTGACATTTTGTAGATGTCGTATGATTATTCCTCTATATTTCTATTTATTGATGGGGAAATTAATAATTATTTTATATTTATATAATATATTTAGTATATTTGATTTCCAATCAAAAAGTTTAATAATTTTAATATAAATAATTATTTTAATATTTTATTTATCTTTAATTTTCTCTTTAATCTCATTTATTTTAATAATATTATCATTAATTCTTTCCAAAAAATCTTTCATAGATCAAGAAAAATGTTCCCCATTTGAATGTGGATTTGACCCTAAATCTATTGCACGAATTCCATTTTCCTTACATTTTTTTTTAATTACAATAATTTTTTTAATTTTTGATGTTGAAATTGCCTTAATTTTTCCTATAATCCCACTTTTTAAAATAGTTAACTTTATTATTTGATGTAAAGTTAGATTTTTCTTTATCTTAATATTATTAATTGGATTATATCATGAATGAAATCAAAATATACTTAATTGAATTATTTAGGATTTTAGTTTAAATAAAACATTTGATTTGCATTCAAAAATTATTGTTAATCAATTTATCTTATCTTAAATAAGAAGCAATAATGCATTTAATTTCGACTTAAAAGAAAGAGTTAATTAACTCCTTATTTACTTAATTGAAACCAAAATAGAGGTATTTCACTGTTAATGAAATTATTGAATAAAAAAATTCCAATTAATATCTATATCGAAATATATAATAATTAAGCTGCTAACTTAATTTTTAGTGATTAATATTCATTAATATTTCTTTAATATATATATATATATATATATATTTATATTTATATAGTTTATTAAAACATTACATTTTCATTGTAAAAATAAAATAATTAATATTTTTATAAATATTATATATTATTTAAAGATTTATTAATCACCTTAATATCTTCAATATTAAACTCTAAATTAAGCTATTTAAATAAAATAATATAATTATAAATATAATTATTATTCATAATATAAATCTAAATAAATATATTTTTATATTATTTATTTGATAAATATAATAAATAATAGAATTTAATTTAATAATCTTATATAAACCTACTCCTCTATATAATTCTCTTCAACCTATATCAATATTTTTAATTAATTTTTGACCTATCTTCATAAAATTATAATTAATCCCATAAGTAGATAAATTAGGTATAAATCATATTAAAGATAAAAAAGAACTTAATTCATAAGTAAATAAAAATTTATTTAATCTATAAATTCCTATATTACTTATTATTAAACCAAATATTAAACCTATTAATACTACATAAATTACTATTATTTTTATATTAAAAGGTAAATAAATTATATAAGGATAAGAATAAATTAATCATCTCAATATTCTACCAGAAATTAATCTTATAAATAATAATATTAACATTCTTTTTACTATAATATAATCTTCATCATATAAATTATAAATTCTTATTAAATTGTAATCATTTACTATTAAATATATTATTAAACGAATTGTATAAAATATTGTTATACCAGTAGAAACATAATATAAAAAAAAAATTATTAAATTTAAATTTCTTATTCTAACTATTTCTAAAATTAAATCCTTAGAATAAAACCCAGCTAAAAAAGGAATACCACATAAAGCTATATTAGAAATATTTAAACATAATCTAGTTAATGGAATATATAATCTAATACCACCTATATAACGAATATCTTGAACATTATTTATAAAATGAATTACCATACCAGCACATATAAATAATAAAGCCTTAAATATTGCATGAGTTAATAAATGAAAAAAAGCTAAATCTCTGAATCCTATTCTTAAAATTCTTATTATTAAACCTAATTGTCTTAAAGTTGATAAAGCAATAATTTTTTTTAAATCAAACTCATAATTAGCAGAAATCCCAGATATAAATATTGTTAATCCCGATAATAATAATAAAATTTTAATAAAATAAACATTAATAATTAATTCATTAAATCGATTTAATAAATAAACCCCAGCAGTAACTAAAGTAGAAGAATGAACTAATGCTGAAACAGGTGTAGGTGCTGCTATAGCAGCAGGTAATCAAGATCTAAATGGAATTTGAGCTCTTTTAGTTATAGCAGCTAAAATAATTATTAAACCAATTAAATTTATTGAATAATCATTTACTATAAAATTTATATAAAAAATATAATTTCAACTTCCATAATTTAATATTCATGATACCACTATTAAAATTATTACATCACCAATTCGATTTGATAAAGCAGTTAATATACCAGCATTATAAGATTTTATATTTTGATAATAAATTACTAAACAATAAGAAACTAATCCTAATCCATCCCACCCTAAAAAAATTCTAATAATATTAGGACTAATAATTAATAAAATTATTGAAAATACAAATAATAAAACTAAAATAATAAAACGATTTAAATTTAATTCAGAAGACATATAACTTTTTCTATAATAAATAACTACAGAAGAAATTAATCTAACAAATATTATAAATAATAATGATATTCAATCTAATAAAATTGATATAACAATATTTATAGAACTAAATGAAATAATTTCCCATTCTAAAAAAATTACTATATTTTTTATAATAAAATAAATTATAAAAAAAAAATTAATTAATATAAAAAAAAATAATAAAAAAAATCTCAAAAAACAAATAGAATTATTATTTTGTTTTATATATATATTTAAAATGATTTGAAAAAAAATTATTATCTTATTTTTGATTCCACAAATCAATATTTTTATTAAATTATTCAAATAAAATCAAATTATTAAATAATCAATTTTTAAAATTAATATATTTAAAGGGAATCAATGTAATATTAATATTAAATATTCTCGAGAAACCCCCCCATAAAATCTATAAATTCCTATATTATATTTTCCATGTTGTGTAAATGAATATAAATATAATCTATATGCAGCTCTAAAAAAAGAAATTAATATTAATATAATTATAGAAATTTTTGATCAACTAACTAATCTAATAATTAATCTGATTTCTCCTATTAAATTTAATGAAGGAGGTGCTGCTATGTTTGAAGATGCTAATAAAAATCATCATAATCTTATCGAAGGTATAAAATTTATTATACCCTTATTTAAAAATATTCTTCGACTTCTTAATCGTTCATAATTAATATTAGATAAACAAAATATTCCTGATGAACATAACCCATGACCGATTATTATAATATAAGAACCAATATAACCTCAATAATTTATAGTTATAATACCTCCAATAACTAAACCTATATGAGCTACTGAAGAATAAGCAATTAAAGATTTAATATCAATTTGACATAAACATTTTAAACTAATATAAGTACCTCCTACTAATCTGATAATAATTCATAAATATCCTAATTTTAAATTTATCTTTTGTATAAATACTAAAACTCGTATTAACCCATATCCCCCTAACTTTAATATTACCCCAGCTAAAATTATTGATCCAGAAATTGGAGCTTCAACATGAGCTTTAGGTAACCATAAATGTACAAAATATATTGGTATTTTTACTAAAAAAGCTATTACTATTGATAAATATAATAATATAATATTTATATTATTAAATTTTAATATATATATTATTATATAATTAATTTCATTATAAATATAAAAAATTCCTAATAATAATGGTAAAGATATAAATAAAGTATAAAATAACAAATATATTCCAGCTTGAATCCGTTCAGGTTGATACCCTCAACCAATAATTAATATTAAAGTAGGAATTAATCTAGCTTCAAAAAATAAATAAAATATAAATAAATTTATAATTCTAAATGTTAAATATAATATTATTAATAATAATAAAATATTAAATACAAAAAAACCTAAATAAAAATTATTTTTATATAATCTTTCTCTAGCTATTAATATAAGTGAACAAATTCAAATTCTTAATAAAATTATACCAAAAGAAATTATATCTATACCTAATATATATCTTAAATTTGTAAAATTATATACATTAATAGTTATATTTATAAATATAAATATTATTAAAAATAATAATATTTGAACCATTCAAAATATTTTTTTTTTAAAACAAAAAATTATTATAAATATTATTATTAATAAAAATTTTATCATTTAAATTAAATTAAATCTTTGAAAATAATCATTACCATAAGTTCGAACTATAGAAACTAAAATTGATAATCCTAAAGCCCCCTCACAAACCGTTAATACTAAAAAAACTATTAATATATATATATTATTATTAATTATTATTAAATATAACATTATTAAAAAATAAATTCTTAATACAATAAATTCTAATCTTATTAATATAATTAATAAATGTTTTCGTTTTGAAACAAAAATTAAATTCCCAATTATAAATATCAAAAAAATAATATAAATTATTCCTATCATTTGTTTTTATAGTTTAAAATAAAACATTGGTCTTGTAAATCAAAAATAAGATAAATTCTTTAAAATCATCAAAGAAAAAGTATTACTTTATCAATAATCTCCAAAATTATTATTTTATATTAAACTATTCTTTGTTATTTTAAAAATATTTTTATCATTATCTTTAATTTTTTCATCATTTTTTATAATTTTTTTAAATCATCCTTTATCATTAGGTTTATTTATTTTAATTCAAACCCTAATTTTATGTTTATTATCTGGTATAATAATTTATTCATATTGATTCTCTTATATCTTATTTTTAACTTTTATAGGAGGATTATTAGTTCTATTTATTTATGTATCTAGAGTAGCATCTAATGAATTATTTAAATTCTCACCTAGTATAAAAATTTCTATATTAATTTTTATTTTTATTAACCTAATTATTAGAATATTTTTATTTAATAACTTACAATTAATTAATAATATAATAAATTTAGATATAAATAATTTTAATAATATTTTTTTATTCTTTAATAATGAAAATAATATTAATTTATCTAAATTATATAATGAACAAACATATTTTTTAATAATAATATTAATTATTTATTTATTTATTACTTTAATTGCAGTAGTTAAAATTACTAATATTTTTTTTGGACCGTTACGATCTTTTAATTAATCTAATGATAAATAAATTTATTTCTATACGAAAAACACACCCTATTATTAAAATTATTAATGGTTCATTAATTGATTTACCAACCCCTTCCAATATTTCATCTTGATGAAATTTTGGATCTTTATTAGCTTTATGTTTAATTATTCAAATTATTACAGGATTATTTTTAACTATATATTATAATGCTAATATTGAATTAGCATTTTATAGAGTTAATTATATTTGTCGAAATGTAAATTATGGGTGATTAATTCGTACCCTTCATGCCAATGGAGCATCTTTTTTTTTTATTTGTATTTATTTACATATTGGACGAAATATTTATTATGAATCATTTAATTTAATGTTTACTTGAATAGTTGGTATTATTATTTTATTTATATTAATAGCAACAGCTTTTATAGGTTATGTTCTACCTTGGGGACAAATATCTTTTTGAGGAGCAACAGTCATTACAAATTTATTATCTGCTATCCCATATTTAGGAACTATATTAGTTAATTGAATTTGAGGAGGATTTGCTGTTGATAATGCCACACTAACACGATTTTATACCTTTCATTTTTTATTACCTTTTGTTATCTTAATATTAACTATAATTCATTTATTATTTCTTCATCAAACAGGATCTAATAATCCCTTAGGAATTAACAGTAATTTAGATAAAATCCCATTCCATCCTTTTTTTACCTTTAAGGATTTAATTGGATTTATTATTTTAATTATATCATTAACATTATTAACTTTAATTAATCCTTATATATTAGGAGATCCTGATAATTTTATCCCAGCTAATCCTTTAGTTACCCCTATTCATATTCAACCAGAATGATATTTTTTATTTGCTTATGCTATTTTACGTTCTATTCCTAATAAATTAGGTGGAGTTATTGCCTTAGTCATATCTATTTTAATTTTAGTTATTTTACCTTTCACATTTAATAAAAAAATTCAAGGTATTCAATTTTACCCTATTAATCAAATTTTATTTTGATTTATAGTTACTACAATTATTTTATTAACTTGAATTGGAGCACGACCAGTTGAAGACCCATATGTTATTGTAGGACAAATTTTAACTGTTATATATTTTTCTTATTATATTTTTAACCCTATTATTAATAAAATATGAGATAATCTTATTTTTAACTAATAATTAATTAATGAGCTTGTATTAAGCATTTGTTTTGAAAACTTAAGAAAGAATCATTATTCTATTAATTTATACTAATTTTATTAATTTTTTAAAAAAAAATTTTTAAGCCTATATATAATAATATAAAATTTAAAGAAACAGGTAAATATGTCTTTCAACATAAATATATTAATTTATCATATCGATAACGAGGTAAAGTACCTCGAACTCAAATAAATATAAATGAAATTAATCTTAATTTTAAATAAAATATTAATCTTAATCTATAACCACCTATATATAATAAAACAAATAATATTCTTATAAATAAAATTATTGCATATTCTGCTAAAAAAATTAAAGCAAATCCCCCTCTTCTATATTCAGTATTAAACCCAGAAACTAATTCTCTCTCACCTTCAGCAAAATCAAATGGAGTACGATTAGTCTCTGCTATTAATGAAGATAAAAAACATAATCTTAATGGAAATATTATAAATATAAATCAAATATTAACTTGATAAATATTAAATTTAATTATATTTAATCTTATAATTATAATCAATCTTGATATTATAATTAAAGCTAATCTTACTTCATAAGAAATTGTTTGAGCTACAGCACGCAATCCACCTAATAATGAATAATTAGAATTAGATGATCAACCAGATATTAATAAAACATAAACCCCCAATCTAGTACAACATAAAAAAAATATAACCCCTAAATTAAAAGAAATTATATTAAAATAATAAGGAATTAACATTCAAATTATTAATGATATAATAAAACCAATAATAGGAGAAATATAATAAATTAAATAATTTGAATAATTAGGAAAAATTATTTCTTTATTAAATAATTTAATTCCATCAGAAAACGGTTGTAATATCCCTATAAAACCTAATTTATTAGGACCTTTACGAATTTGAATATAACCTAAAACTTTTCGTTCCAATAAAGTTAAAAAAGCTAATCTAATTAATACACCAACTAATAAAATTAAAACACCAACAATAATAACAATAATATCTATTAATATCATATACTATCTATATAATAAATTATATATTTATGACTTCTAAAATCATTACATTTTTCTGACAAAATAGTCATATTTAATTTAATACATTAATAATATTCTATAAATTAAAATTATTTTAAATATTTATTCCTTTCGTACTAAAATATTTTATTATTTTAAAGATAGAAACCAACCTGGCTCACACCGGTTTGAACTCAGATCATGTAAGATTTTAATGATCGAACAGATCAAAATTTTAAACTTTTGCATTTAAATTTTATCTTAATCCAACATCGAGGTCGCAAACTTTTTTTTTTATTTGTACTAAAAAAAAATATTACGCTGTTATCCCTAAGGTAATTTTTTCTTTTAATCATAATTTATGGATCATTTATTCAATTATTTTTGTTTAATTTTAAAAAAAGTTATATTAATTTTTTTGTCACCCCAACAAAATATTTTTATTATTTATTTTATAAAATTTCATATAATAATATAAATAATAAAAATATTAAACTCTATAGGGTCTTCTCGTCTTTTAAAATTATTTTAGCTTTTTAACTAAAAAATTAATTTCTAATTTTAATAAAGAGACAGTTTATATTTCATTAAATCTTTCATACAAGTCTCCATTTAAAAGACTATTGATTATGCTACCTTTGTACAGTCAATATACTGCAGCCCTTTAATTTATTATCAGTGGGCAGATTAGACTTTAAATTATTATCAAAAAGACATGTTTTTGTTAAACAGGTGAATATATTTTTTTGCCGAATTCCTTTTTATTAACTTCATTAACTTTATATAATTTATTTATTTATTTATACTAATTTTATCATTATAACTTTATTTATTTAATTAAAATCAATTATTTTATAAAAAATTAAATTATTTTAAATTTTATCTTAAATAAAATATTTTATAAAAAATTTTAATTTATAAACAATATAAATTTTAAAAATTTTAATTTTATTTATTTATTTATTATAAAAATTTAATTTAAAGCTTATCCCTTAAATTATTTAAATCAAATTTTATAAAAATTAATTAATTAATTTTTATAAAATTTAATTTTAAAATTAAATTTTTTTCTAAAATAATTAGATATCTTTTTAAACGATTAACATTTCATTTCAAATTAATTATTTAAAATAATTATATTACATTAACTTTTTTAATTAATTATCTCTTAAAAATTCGAAATTTATTTATTTAAATAATTTATTTAATAAACTCTGATACACAAGATACAATAAATTAAATTTACTTTATTTTAATTTTATTTTCATTTATTTCAAATTTCTTTTACAATACTAATTTTCTATAAAATTTATAATTTTTTCTATTTAAATACTTTAACCCCCATTATAATATTTAATATTAAAATTATTTTTATTAATTATTTTATATTTAATTTTTATATTTCAAATTAATTAATTATTAATTTCTTTTCAATGTAAATGAAATACTTTTTACAAGCTCTAATTTGTTCATTCTAGAAACACTTTCCAGTACCTCTACTTTGTTACGACTTATTTCAATTTTTAAATGAAAGTGACGGGCAATATGTACATATTTTAATTTTTAATCATTTTATTAAATTAAATAAAATTACTTTTAAATCCACCTTCCTTTTATATTTCAAAAAAAAATTCCATTTAAATAAATTTATTGTAATCCATTATATTCTTAATTATAATCTACATCTTGATTTGAATTAATTTATTTTATAATTTTAAAATATTATTTTTATTAAAAAATATTTTTTTAACAACGATATATAAAATTTTAAATTAAGTAAATTTATTCGTGGATTATCAATTACTAAACAGATTCCTCTAAATGAACTAAAATACCGCCAAATTATTTAAGTTTCAATAAATTATTATTTACTATTTTAGTATTTATAAAAATTAAAATTTTATAATAGGGTATCTAATCCTAGTTTATTTATAAATTTCCTAATTCATAAATTTCATATAAATTTTTATTAAATTTAAATTTCACCTTATAATTTAATATTTAATTTAATTAAATTATTATTTAATATAAACTGAAAAAATTTATTTTAATTATTTGTATAACCGCAACTGCTGGCACAAAATTAGTTATTAATTTTAATATTACTAAATCTTAATTTCTTAAATTTTTAAATTTAATTACTACATTATTATATAAATATTTTTCAAATATTTATAAATTAACACTAAAATTTATATGTAAAATAAATTAACAATAAATTATTAAACTATAAAAAATTTATTTATATATTATATTTTTTTTTATAGATTTTTTTTTTTTTTTTTATATTAAATTTAATAATAATATTAAAAAATTAATAATCTTTCTTTCTCTTATTTTATAATATTAATATTAAAAATTAATATAAATTATAAATCAATTAATATAAAAAATAAATTATTTAAAATTAAAATATTTAAATTAATTAAATAATATTTAATTAATATTCAATATTATTAATTATATAAATATTTATATATATATATATTTATATTAATAAATTAAAAATTTAATATGTATATATATATATATATATATATTTACATTGATTTATTTTTTAAACCGTTTTTAATTTTTTTATATATAATAATAA